AATTATATTAGGATATTTAGTGTTAGGGTTATTTAAGGATTTTTTAGTAGGTATTTTTGGGTTGTTTAGTGGGTAAAATAAAAAGTGGTTATATATATATATATATATATATATATATATATATATATAAGGATGCAATTCATATTTCAACTTGTTGGTTTATACGTTCCTGAGTCCTCCTTGGTTTAGGGGTTTGACAAGGATAACAGGATTCGCTGGGCGTAGGGGGGTAGGGGGGTTTGACGCGTGAAAACCAAAGGGGGCACTATAGCAGGAATAGTTGAATAAAGGATGTATATGTTATGCACTTGACTTACAAATATGTAATTCTTAAGTTATGTCTTACAATAATTAACATAAACATGTCTTATACAAGGAATATGTTCAACCTTATTTTAACATTTTAGGCTTGCACTCTGAGATGCAAAATGAAAGGAAACCAGAAAAAGATACCCTATGCATATAAAAGAATGCTTGGCATGTTGGGTAATGAAACGTATGTATTACACCATTAATCAGATGCCAGATAAAATTATCCGAATGTGGAATTATTACAGTTATGTTCCTGAAATAGGAACCAGATGCCAGTAATAGTTCATATTGTGCTACCCCCACAATTGTTGCCCCTGATTCTATCATGCATGATATACCTTTATATAAATTAGTTGGTGGTTTCTTACTACATTAATATTTTTTCTAAAAATTTTAGTTGTTATTCCAAAGTAAAAATTTGAGGTCAAATTTTTATGGAGTAAATATTTTACTCATGTTTAAATAACTTATTTTTGAGTTTAAATGTTATGCTTTATGTATAGCTTAATAACCAGTACTTGCTTTATGGTCAAAATAATTGAATGGTGTTAATACATAGATATATTGACATATTGATGTAATATTACATATATTATGTAAAGAACCATAAAGTGCGGTGTTTTCAGAAAATAGTTTAGTTTTAGAATTCTGGCTTTGGGAGCCAGGGGTGGGAGTTAAAATCTCTCTTTTCTGGGCACTAGGGAGGATTTTAACCTCCGGTCTTCGGATTACAAGACCGATGCTTTTAGGCTAAGCTACTAGGGCAAGTTTATTTTAATGTTTTATTTTCTAGTCATCCTGCTAGTGGTATGAGGATGAGGAATAGTGCGAAGTATAGAACGGATGCGATTTGTCCAATAATAATGAATGGGTGTTCTACTGGCATACCTCCAATTCATGTTAGAATGATTATGTCTGCTGCTAGGACTCAGAATAGAAATTGGCTAATGGGGCGGAATGTTAGTCCTCGTTGTTTTGAGGTGTGTAGTAGGGGGACTACTATTAGTACTAGGATGGAGAATAGTAGTGCGAGGACTCCTCCGAGCTTATTTGGAATAGATCGTAGGATAGCATAGGCGAATAGGAAGTATCATTCTGGTTTAATGTGTGGAGGTGTGACTAGGGGGTTGGCGGGGGTGAAGTTTTCTGGGTCTCCTAATAGGTTCGGGGAGAATAGTGCTAGTAGGATAAGGGCTAAAAGCATAATTATAAATCCTAGCAGGTCTTTGTATGTAAAGTATGGGTGGAAGGAAATCTTGTCTGCGTCTGAATTTAATCCTATTGGGTTGTTTGATCCTGTTTCGTGTAGGAATAGTAGGTGGATAATGGTTACGGCGGCAATAATAAATGGTAGTATGAAGTGGAATGCGAAGAATCGTGTGAGTGTTGCGTTGTCTACTGAGAATCCGCCTCAAATTCATTGAACTAGTATGTCGCCTATATATGGTACGGCGGAGAGGAGGTTTGTAATTACTGTAGCCCCTCAGAAGGATATTTGTCCTCATGGGAGGACGTAGCCTACAAAGGCTGTTATTATAACTAATAGGAGGAGGATTACTCCAATGTTTCAGGTTTCTTTATAGATGTAGGATCCGTAATATAATCCTCGGGCAATATGTATATAAATACAGATGAAGAAAAATGATGCTCCGTTAGCGTGCATATTTCGGATTAGTCAGCCATAGTTTACGTCTCGGCAGATGTGGGTTACTGATGAGAATGCGGTTGAAATGTCTGAGGTATAGTGTATGGCTAGGAATAGGCCGGTTAAAATTTGGGTAATTAAGCATAATCCTAGTAGGGATCCAAAGTTTCATCATGCTGAAATGTTGGATGGTGCTGGTAGGTCAATTAGTGCATCGTTAGCAATTTTAATAAGGGGGTGTGTTTTTCGTAGGTTTGCCATTAGTAGTTCTTGTAGTTGAATAACAACGGTGGTTCTTCAAGTCATTGGTCTCGGTTAAAGTCTGAGCAGGAATTATGACCTATTTTATGTTTTTGTTATTAATAGCCCTGGTTGTAGGTTTGGTGGCTGTTGCTTCTAACCCTACGCCTTATTTTGCCGCTTTTGGTTTAGTTGTTGCGGCTGGGGTGGGGTGTGGGGTTTTAGCTGGCCATGGGGGCTCTTTCTTGTCGTTGGTTCTTTTTTTAATTTATTTAGGGGGAATGCTTGTGGTTTTTGCTTATTCGGCAGCTTTGGCTGCTGAGCCTTTTCCGGAAGCTTGGGGTAGTCGTTCTGTGCTAGGTTATGTTTTAGTATATTTATTAGGGGTTAGTTTAGTAGCTGGTTTTTTTTGGGGGGGTTGATATGAAGGTTCTTGGGTGGTTGTGGATGGGTTGAAGGAGTTTTCTATTTTACGTGGGGATATTAGTGGTGTGGCGGTAATGTATTCTTCTGGAGGGGGTATGTTGGTTATTTGTGCTTGAGTACTGCTTTTAACGTTGTTGGTTGTGCTGGAGCTTACTCGTGGTCTAGGTCGAGGGGCTCTTCGTGCGGTTTAAATAAGGGCTGGGATGGTGGCTAGGATTAGGGTTAGGAGAAAAATGGTTAGATATGTTTTAATTATACCTCGTGCGGTGTCATTTGAGATTTTTGCTATGGTTATTTGTGTTAATGCTAGGCCTTTTGGTCCTAGGGTTTCTAGTCATGTTTTGTCTAGTTGGGTGGCGGTTGATTGTCCTAGGGTAAGTTTGAGTTTTGGGAGTAGTCGGTGAATAATTATGGGGAAGAATCCTAGTATGTTTGAGAAGTGGTGGGTTGGGATGATTGGGGTTACTTTTACTTGTTTGCTTGTTATGTTGGCTAGTTCTATGGCTGTTATTAAGCCTAAGATTGTCACTAGTAGGGCTGCTATTTTTATGGTTGTGGGTATTGTTATAATTGGTGTTTTTATTGGTGGGAAGTTTTGTGTAATAATGAGTCCTGCGATGATGCTTCCTCAGGCGAGTCGTTTGATAGGGTTGATAACTGATGGGTTGTTTTCATTAATTGGTGATAGTGGTAGGAATCGTGGGGTTCCCATGACTACAAAGTATACTAGTCGGAAGCTGTATACTGCGGTAAATGATGTGGCGATTAGTGTTAGAATTAGGGCTCAGGCGTTTAGGTAGGAGGTATTTAGGGCTTCGATGATTGCGTCTTTGGAGAAGAATCCTGCTAGGAATGGGGTTCCTGTTAGGGCTAGGCTGCCAATTGTGAAGTATGTTGAAGTAGCAGGTATAATATTGGACAGGCCTCCTATTTTTCGGATATCTTGTTCGTCGTTTAGGCTGTGGATGATTGATCCGGAGCATAGAAATAGTATGGCTTTAAAGAAGGCGTGGGTGCAGATGTGAAGAAATGCTAGTTGTGGCTGGTTGAGTCCAATTGTGACTATTATTAGGCCTAGTTGACTTGATGTTGAAAAAGCTACAACTTTTTTGATGTCATTTTGGGTCAGGGCACAGGTGGCTGTGAATAGGGAGGTTAATGCTCCTAAACAGAGGCAGGTTGTTAATGCCAGCTGGTTATTTTCTATGAGGGGGTGGAGGCGAATTAGTAGGAAGATTCCTGCAACAACCATGGTGCTTGAATGTAGTAGGGCAGATACTGGTGTAGGGCCTTCTATGGCGGATGGAAGTCAAGGGTGGAGGCCAAATTGGGCTGATTTTCCTGTTGCTGCCAGGGTAAGCCCTGTTAGAGGGATTGTTATGTCAAAGTTTTTTGATAGGGTGAAGATTTGTTGAATTTCTCAGGAGTTTAGGTTGATTGCGAGTCAGGCTATGGTTATGATTAGTCCAATATCTCCTACTCGGTTGTAAATTACGGCTTGAAGAGCTGCTGTATTGGCATCTGCTCGTCCGTGTCATCATCCGATAAGGAGGAATGATATGATTCCCACTCCTTCTCAGCCAATGAATAGTTGAAATATGTTATTGGCTGTGACTAAAATAATTATGGCTACTAGGAATGTAAGTAGATATTTGAAGAATCGGTCAATGTTTGGGTCGGAGTGTATGTATCATAGTGCAAATTCTAGAATAGATCAGGTGACGTATAGGGCGATTGGGACGAAAATTAAGGAGTAGTGATCGAATTTAAAGCTTATGTTTACGTCGAATGTTTGGGTATTTATTCATTGTCAGTTTGTAATGATACCTTCTGTTTTTAGGTTTAGAAAAATTATAAGGGGTAGTAAACTGATGAAGAATGCGGAGCTATCAGCGGTTTTAGTTATTTTTGCTATTTTGGATTTTTGCTGGTCAGGGTTGAATGTTGCGAGTCGGGGGTATGTTAAGATAAGGAAAATTAGAAGAAGTGATGAGTGCATAATTAATGTCATTTTAGCTTTCACTTGGACTTGCACCAAGAGTTTTTGGTTCCTAAGACCAATGGATGAACTGTTATCCTTTGAAAGCGCAAGGAAGCCGCGGATTTTAACCAGGGATTCGTAAGGATTAGCAGTACTTACTATTTTCTGTTCTTCCTTGGTGAGTAAGGAGATTTTAACTCCTGTCTTTAGAATCACAATCTAATATTTTGGTTAAACTATACTTACAGTAGCATCATCCTCATATGAGTTCTGGTTTTATCATTAATAGGATGACTGGAATTAAGTGCATGGTTATTAATAGGTGCTCTCGGGTGTGAAATGGTTGAAGTCCTGTGATGTGGTTTGGTGTTGGGCCTCGTTGTGATATTAGGAATATATATAGGGAGTAGCTAGCTGTGATTAGTGTTCCAAGACCTGTAAGTACAATAGTTCATGGGGATCAGTTGAATAGGGCTGTAATGATTATTAATTCTCCTAGTAGGTTGGGTAATGGTGGGAGTGCTAGGTTGGCAAGATTGGCGATGAATCATCATGCAGCGGTTAGTGGAAAGATTACTTGTAGTCCTCGGGCAAGAATTATTGTTCGGCTGTGGGTTCGTTCATATGCTGTATTGGCTAAGCAGAATAGGGCTGATGATACTAATCCGTGGGCGATTATTAAAATAATTGCCCCTGAGAATCCCCATGGAGTTTGAATTAGGATTCCTCCTGCTACTAGGCCTATATGGCTTACGGAAGAGTAGGCAATTAGTGATTTTAGGTCTGTTTGTCGGAGGCAAATTGATCCAGTTATAATAATTCCTCAAAGGGCTAGAATGATAAATGGGTAGGCTAATTCTTTTGATAGTGGATCTAGTATTACTATTATGCGTATTATCCCATATCCGCCTAGTTTTAGTAATACTGCTGCTAGTACTATTGATCCGGCTACGGGGGCTTCTACGTGTGCTTTTGGAAGTCATAGGTGGACTCCATATAATGGTATTTTAACCAGGAATGCGATTAAACAACTAGCTCATCAAATTATATGGCCTCAGGAGTTTAGTTGTAGGGGCTGTGAGTATTGGAGTGTTAGTATTGATAATGTTCCGGTAGATTGTTGAAGGAGCAATAAGGCTACTAGAAGGGGGAGGGATCCGGCTAGGGTATAAAATAGGAAGTAAGTTCCTGCGTTGAGTCGTTCAGTTTGGTTTCCTCATCGGGTAATAATAATAAGGGTTGGGATAAGTGTGGCTTCAAATATAATATAGAATATGATGATTTCTGTAGCTCCGAATGCCATAATGAGGAAGGTTTGTAGTGAGGCTAGGAGTGTGATGTATAATCGTTGTCGGTTAATTGGTTCTGGGTTGATGTGATTTTGGCTGGCTAGAATTATAAGTGGGAGTAGTCAGCATGTCAATACTAAGAGTGGGGTTGATAATGGGTCTGTGGCCAGGTATGTGTTGGAGGAGGCTCACCCGGTTTCAGATGTTCATTTTAGTCATGTTAGGCTAATTAGAGCAATTAGAAGGCTGTGTGCAGTTGTGGTTGTTCATAGCCATTTAGAGGAGGTTAATCAGATTGTTGGGAATAGCATGATTGTGGGGATTAGCACTTTTAACATTGTAAGAGGTTAAGGTTTTGGAGTCGATCGGTGCCATGAGTACGGGCGGTGGCAACTAGAAGTGCTAAGCCGGTACTAGCTTCGCAGGCAGAGAGGGCTAAAAGTAGTATGGGGGCTGTTGAGAATCCTGTGGATTCGAATTGTAGTGCCCATAGAGCTAGTGCGATGAATAGTGATAGTATTATTCCCTCTAAGCAGAGGAGTGCAGAGAGTAGGTGGGTTCGGTGGAATGCCAGTCCTATTAGGCCTAAGATAAATGCTGAGCTAAAGCTGAAATGTACGGGTGTCATTAGGGAGTCGTGGATTTAAACCACGATTTTCTGAGCCGAAATCAGGGGTCTTATTTTGGACTAACTCTCTATTCTGCTCATTCTAGGCCGCCTTGGGTTCATTCATAGATTAGTCCCAGGGTTAATAGAATTAGGACTGTTGTGGCTCAGAAAAATGTTCCGGTTGGGTTATGAAGTTGATCTCCTCATGGTAGTGGTAATAGGAGGGCGATTTCTAGGTCAAAGAGAAGAAATAGGATTGCTACTAAGAAGAAACGTAGTGAGAATGGAAGTCGGGCAGATCCTAGTGGGTCGAATCCGCATTCGTATGGTGATAGTTTTTCTGCATCTGGGTTTATTTGGGGTAGTCAAAATGATACGATTCCTAGAATTAAGGATAGGGCTGTTGTAATGACTAGGATAATTATAATTAGATTCATTATCTTTCCTTGGGTTTTAACCAAGACCGTGTGATTGGAAGTCACTTATACTAATTTTAATACTAGAAAGATTATGAGCCTCATCAGTAGATAGATACGTAGAGGAATAGTCATACTACGTCGACAAAGTGTCAGTATCAGGCGGCGGCTTCAAAGCCAAAGTGGTGTTGGGATGTAAAATGGTATAGGACTTGGCGTAAAAGGCAGACTGCTAGGAAAGTTGATCCAATAATAACGTGTAGACCATGGAATCCTGTGGCTACGAAGAATGTTGAGCCGTAAACGCTGTCTGCGATTGTGAAAGGTGCTTCATAATATTCTATGGCTTGTAGTGCGGTGAAGTAAAGTCCCAGTAGAATGGTTAGTGCTAGGGATTGAATAGCTTGTTTTCGTTCCCCTTCTATAATGCTGTGATGGGCCCATGTTACTGTAACCCCTGATGCTAGAAGTACGGCTGTGTTAAGGAGTGGCACTTCGAAGGGGTCTAGTGGTATAATCCCTGTTGGGGGCCAGCATCCTCCTAATTCTGGGGTTGGTGCTAAGCTTGAGTGGTAGAAAGCTCAGAAGAATCCTAGGAAGAAGAATACTTCGGAGGTAATGAATAGGATTATTCCGTATCGCAGTCCTTTTTGTACTGGGGGTGTGTGGTGGCCTTGAAAGGTTCCTTCTCGGATAATATCACGTCATCATTGGTATATTGTGAGAAGTAGGAGGATTATTCCTAGTGTTATTAGTGTTGTTGAATGGAAGTGGAATCAGATTGCTAAGCCGGATGTTATTAGTAAGGCAGCGATAGCTCCGGTTAGAGGTCATGGGCTTGGATCAACTATGTGATAGGCATGTGCTTGGTGGGCCATTAGACGTTTTCTTGTAGGTATAGACTTAGGAGAAGTACGAATACGTAAGCTTGAATTATTGCGACTGCAACTTCTAGTAATGTGAGTAGGAAAAGTACTGTGGCGGTTAAGATTGCCACTGTTGGCATTATTGGTAGGAGAACAAATACGGCTGTGGCAATGAGTTGAATTAGTAAGTGGCCTGCAGTTAGGTTGGCTGTGAGTCGAACCCCTAGGGCTAGGGGTCGGATAAATAGGCTGATTGTTTCGATAATAATTAATACAGGGATTAGTGGGATAGGTGTACCTTCTGGTAGGAGATGTCCTAGAGCAGCGGTTGGTTGATTTCGTATTCCGATAATTACTGTGGCGAGTCATAGTGGTACGGCAAATCCTATATTAAGTGATAGTTGTGTTGTTGGTGTAAATGTGTAGGGTAGTAGGCCAAGTATGTTGATTGTAATCAGGAAGATTATTAGTGAGGTCAGTAGTAATGCTCATTTATGTCCTCCTACATTTAGTGGTAGTATTAATTGGTTTGTAAATCGATTAATAGATCATCCTTGAATTGTAATAAGTCGGTTGTTAATTCATCGGGATGATGGGGTTGGGTAGAGTACTCATGGTAATGCAATTGCAACAGTAATTAGTGGAATTCCTAGGTAAGATGGGCTTGCAAATTGGTCAAAAAAGCTTGCTATCATGGTCAATCTCAGGATTCGGCTTTGTGTTTTTCAGCACTTATTGGAGTTGGTTCGTTTGGTGAAGTGTGGTTTAAGACTTTGGTTGGAATGACAATTAGGAAAATTAATCATGAGAATGTTATAATTGCGAATCAAGGGCCTGGGTTTAGTTGTGGCATTTCACTAAGGGTGGTCTGGAGTCACCAATCTTTGGCTTAAAAGGCCAACGCTTTGTCCAATATTTAGCTTCCTAGCGAGGCGAATTCTAGTGTTAATGAAGATCAGGTTTCGAAGTGTTCTAGTGGTACTGCTTCGATTACAATTGGTATAAAGCTGTGGTTGGCTCCACAGATTTCAGAGCATTGTCCGTAGAATAGTCCTGGGCGTGAGACGATAAAGGCGGTTTGATTAAGTCGTCCTGGGACTGCGTCTATTTTTACACCCAGGGATGGGACGGCTCAGGAGTGTAGTACGTCTTCAGCAGATACTAGGACGCGAATTGGAGATTCTACTGGAACAACTATTCGATTGTCTGTTTCTAGGAGTCGGAATTGTCCTGGGGTTAGGTCTTGTGTTGGTACTATATAGGAATCAAATTCTAGGTTTTCGTAGTCTGTATATTCGTAACTTCAGTATCATTGGTGTCCTATTGCTTTAATTGTTAGGTGGGGGTCATTGATTTCGTCTATAAGGTATAGAATGCGTAAAGAGGGTAGAGCAATTAGTACTAAGATAATGCCTGGGAGGATGGTTCATACGATTTCGATTTCTTGGGAGTCTAGAATATACTTGTTGGTAAGTTTGGTTGAGACCATTGCAACAATAATATATAACACCAGAGTGCTAATTAGGAATACGATTATTAGTGCGTGGTCGTGGAAGTGGAGAAGTTCTTCTATAACGGGTGACGCCGCGTCTTGGAATCCTAGTTGTGTTGGATGTGCCATTAAGCTTTGGGGTTTTAAGACATACAGGGATTTAACCTACAATTTCACCTTGACAAGGTGATGTAATTTACATTTTACTAATGTCTTTAAAAGGAAGTGACAGAGTGGTTATGTGGCTGGCTTGAAACCAGCATATGGGGGTTCAATTCCTCCCTTTCTCGTCAGTACGGTTGAATTTGTACGAATGCTGGTTCTTCGTATGTGTGGTAGGGTGGAGGGCAGCCGTGAAGTCATTCTACGTTTGTTGTTGTTAGTTCTACGGATAATACTTCTCGTTTAGCGGCGAATGCTTCTCATAGGATAAATAGGAATATGATTACTGCTACTAAAGAAATTAATGACCCGATAGATGACACTGTGTTTCATAGGGCGTAGGCGTCTGGGTAGTCAGAGTATCGTCGTGGCATGCCTGCTAGGCCTAGGAAATGTTGTGGGAAGAATGTGAGGTTAACTCCAATAAATATGATTCCGAAGTGAATTTTTGTTCAGGCATTGTGAAGGGTATATCCGGTTAGTAGGGGGAATCAGTGGACGAATGCTGCTATAATGGCGAATACGGCGCCTATTGATAATACATAGTGGAAGTGTGCAACTACGTAATAGGTATCGTGGAGAACAATGTCTAGTGATGAATTAGATAGGACGATTCCTGTTAGGCCGCCTACTGTAAATAGGAAAATAAATCCCAGGGCCCATAGTATGGGTGTTTCTCATTTAATAGATCCTCCGTGAAGTGTGGCCAGTCAGCTAAATACTTTCACACCTGTTGGGATTGCGATAATTATTGTTGCAGATGTAAAGTATGCACGTGTGTCTACGTCTATTCCAACGGTAAACATATGGTGGGCTCATACAATAAATCCTAGAAGTCCAATGGCCATTATAGCTCAAACTATTCCTATGTAGCCGAATGGTTCTTTTTTACCGGAGTAGTAGGCTACAACGTGAGAAATAATTCCGAATCCTGGGAGGATAAGGATATAAACTTCTGGGTGTCCAAAGAATCAGAATAAGTGTTGATAGAGAATTGGGTCTCCCCCGCCTGCTGGGTCGAAGAATGTGGTGTTTAGGTTTCGATCTGTTAGAAGCATTGTAATTCCAGCGGCTAAAACAGGTAGTGATAGGAGAAGCAATACAGCGGTTACAAGCACGGATCATACGAATAGTGGTGTTTGATATTGGGTGATGGCTGGGGGTTTCATGTTAATGGTTGTGGTGATAAAGTTAATTGCCCCTAGAATTGATGATACACCTGCTAAGTGAAGTGAGAAAATTGTTAAGTCTACTGATGCCCCTGCGTGGGCTAGGTTTCCTGCAAGGGGTGGATATACTGTTCACCCTGTTCCGGCCCCAGCTTCAACGCCAGAAGAGGCTAATAGTAGCAGGAATGATGGGGGTAGTAGTCAGAAGCTTATGTTGTTTATTCGTGGGAATGCTATGTCTGGGCTCCCAATTATGAGTGGGACAAGTCAGTTTCCGAACCCCCCGATAAGGATTGGCATTACTATAAAGAAAATTATTACAAAGGCGTGGGCAGTGACGATAACATTGTAAATTTGGTCGTCGCCCAGGAGTGATCCGGGTTGGCTAAGTTCGGCCCGAATAAGAAGGCTTAGGGCGGTACCTACTATTCCGGCTCAGGCACCAAATACAAGATAAAGGGTGCCAATGTCTTTGTGATTAGTAGAGAAGAATCAGCGTGTGATTGCCACAGGTAGGATGGCCGAGAGTATAGGCAGTGGGTTGTAGCCCCAAATACGGAGGTTTAAGTCCTCTTCCTATCAGCTCCGTGGTGGTTAACACATCGGATTGCAAATCCGGGGACGTAGATTAATACTCTGCCGGGGCTTTTCCCGCCTTGTTAGGCTGGGACGGCGGGAAAAGTAGATGAATGCTCGCTGGCTTGAGCGCTTAGCTGTTAACTAAGAGTTTGTAGGATCGAGGCCTTCTCATCTAGTGAGGCCTTAGCTTAATTAAAGTGTCTGATTTGCAATTAGAGGATGCAAGTTAATTTCTTGTAGGTCTTAGTCAGGGACTAGAAGATTTTCACTTCTACTTAGAGCTTTGAAGGCTTTTGGTCTAATATTATCCTAAGTCCCTAGGTGGTTATTGCTGTGATGTTTGGGGTTAGTGGTAGTAGTGTTAGGGTGGCTACGGTGAATAGGGCCAGGGGGAGGGAGGTTTGGGTTGTGTTGATTCGTCATGGAGTGGTTGAATTGGTTATGTTAGGGGAGATGGTTAGTGTTATTGCGTAGCATAGTCGTAGGTAGAAGTACAGGCTAATTAAAGCGGTTAAGGCTATGGTTGTGGCTACGATAGGGAGGTCTTGTTTTGTCAGTTCTTGCAGAATTAACCATTTTGGTATGAATCCTGTGAGTGGGGGTAGGCCTCCAAGTGAGAGTAATACTAGGGCGGTTGTTGATGTTAGGATAGGGTTTTTTGATCAGGTTGTTGCTAGTGTATTAATTTTTGTTGTTAGTAATGTTTTTATGGTTAGGAATGCTGCGGAGGTTATGATGATATATATTCCTAGTGCAATTAGTGTGAGTTGTGGGGCGTATTGGATAATAATAATTATTCACCCTATGTGTGCGATTGATGAGTAGGCTAGGATTTTTCGGATTTGGGTTTGATTTAGTCCTCCCCATCCGCCCACTAATGTAGAGGTGATTCCTAGTAGTGTTAGTAGTGCTGGGTCAATGGTTTGTGCTGTTTGGATGATTAGTGCGAATGGGGCAAGTTTTTGTCAGGTTGATAGAATTAACCCTGTTAATAGGTCTAGGCCTTGTAATACCTCTGGTATTCAGAAGTGTATTGGTGCGAGTCCGATTTTGAGTGCTAAGGCAGTTATGAATATTGTGCTGGCGATGGGGTTTGATAGGTCGTTAATAGTTCATTCTCCTGTCATTCAGGCATTTGTTGTGCTTGCGAACAGGATTATTGCTGCTGCGGTGGCTTGGGTTAAGAAGTATTTAGTTGTTGCTTCTACTGCACGGGGGTGGTGGTGTTGTGCTATTAGGGGGGTAATTGCTAGTGTATTAATTTCTAGGCCCATTCAGGCTAGAAGCCAGTGGGAGCTGGCGAAGGTGAGGGTGGTTCCTAGTCCTAGGCTGGATAGTAAGATTGCGAGTACATATGGGTTCATTGGCGGAGGAGGGATTTTAACCGTCATGTTCGGGGTATGGGCCCGAAAGCTTTATTAGCTGACTCTGCCTGTAGAAAGTGGTGTAAAGGAAGCACCTAGAGTTTTGATCTCTTGGGTATGGGTTCAATTCCCTTCTTTCTAGGAACTGAGGGGATTTTAACCCCTGTAATTCACTCTATCAAAGTGGTCCTTGGGTGCTCAGGCACAGTTCCTCTATTATAGTTGTGGGGGGAGTCCTGCTAATGCGATTGGCAGGGCGGTGTGTCATAGTACGAAGGCAAGTGTAAGGGGGAGGAAGTTTTTTCACACTAGGTGTATTAGTTGGTCATATCGGAATCGTGGGTATGAGGCTCGGACTCATAAAAATAATATGGATAATAGTGCGGCTTTGGTTATGATGTTGATTGTTGTGATTTCAGGGATGTTTGGGATGTGTGAGGCGCCTAGAAATAAAATTGCTGAAAGGGTATTTATTAGGAGGATGTTGGCGTATTCGGCTAGGAAGAAGAGTGCGAATGGTCCTCCTGCATATTCTACGTTGAAGCCAGATACTAGTTCTGATTCTCCTTCTGTTAGGTCGAATGGTGCTCGGTTTGTTTCGGCTAGTGTTGAGATATATCATATTGCGGCTATAGGTCAGGCGGGGGCGAGTAGTCAGATGCCTTCTTGTGTGGTGTTAAATGTTTGTAGGGTATATCCTCCTGAGAAGATAATTACAGAAAGGAGGATTAGTCCTAGGCTGACTTCGTATGAAATTGTTTGGGCTACAGCTCGTAGGGCTCCAATTAGTGCGTATTTTGAGTTTGATGCTCATCCTGATCCTAGAATTGAATATACTGCTAGGCTTGATAGGGCTAGTATAAATAGGATTCCTAGGTTGAGGTCAATTACTGGGTGGGGTATTGGTATTGGTGCCCATAGTGTTATGGCCAGGGTTAGTGCAAGTATGGGGGTGGCAAGAAATAGGAATGGGGATGAGGTGGATGGACGTACGGGTTCTTTAATAAATAGTTTTACGCCGTCTGCGATTGGCTGTAATAGTCCGTAGGGTCCTACTACGTTTGGCCCTTTTCGTAATTGCATATATCCTAGCACTTTTCGTTCGATGAGTGTTAGGAAGGCTACTGCTAGGAGTACTGGCACGATGTAGGCTAGGGGGTTGATTAGGTGTGTTGTTAGGGTGTTTAGCATAACTGGGGAGAGGATTTGAACCTCTGGTCAAAAGGGCTTAGGCCTTTCGCAATTTACCATGCTCTGCCACCCCAGTGTGTCCTTATTTTGGCCAGTTTGGGTTTTGGCTTTCCCTTGTTTTATTTATTTGTTATCATAAATTGGGGGCGGGGCGTGCTTTAAGTATGGGGCCCTTCTTTTCCGATCCTTTCGTACTGGGAAAAGTAGCGTTACAGATAGAAACTGACCTGGATTGCTCCGGTCTGAACTCAGATCACGTAGGACTTTAATCGTTGAACAAACGAACCCTTAATAGCGGCTGCACCATTAGGATGTCCTGATCCAACATCGAGGTCGTAAACCCCCTCGTCGATATGGACTCTGGGAGAGGATTGCGCTGTTATCCCTAGGGTAACTTGGTTCGTTGATCGGTTTTATTAGCCGGATCATGTTTGGTCAGATATTCTGTGGCTTAGAGATGTCTCTCTTGGTTTTAGGGATTTTGTCCCGGTCCACTTGGAGGCTTTTTTTTCCTCCGTGGTCGCCCCAACCGAAGGTAAAATTTCATTTTTCACGGGGTTTTTGCTTTTTGTTGAGTTGCTTTACGTGGTTGAGTTTTGTACCTTAAGCTCCAAAGGGTCTTCTCGTCTTGTATTATTATGCCCGCTTCTGCACGGGCAGATCAATTTCACTGACTGGAAAGGGGAGACAGTTAAGCCCTCGTTTGGCCGTTCATACAGGTCTCTATTTAAAAGACAAGTGATTGCGCTACCTTTGCACGGTCAAAATACCGCGGCCGTTAAACTTATAGTCACCGGGCAGGCTGGACCTCCTATACTTGGTTGTGTTGCAGGAGGCGATGTTTTTGGTAAACAGGCGAGGCTTGTGTTTGCCGAGTTCCTTCCTTTTCTTTTAGTCTTTCCTATGATGCACTCCAGTGTGGGGGTAACGATGGTTTAATTGTGGGTTTTTCTTGATTTTTTTGTAATTCACATTACTCTCTTGAATTGAGTTCGTTAGTTGCCAATGGTTGGTCCGGTTTGGCTTACACTTGTGCTTGGAGAAGGGCGGGCCTTCTTGTTACTCATTTTAGCATAGTCTCTTCCATGGGGGCATGGGTTGGCCTAATAGTGTTTAGGGGAATAAGATTTTTTATCGGGATAATAAACTTTTTTCTGTCTGAGCTTTAACGCTTTCTGTTTAGGTGGCTGCTTTTAGGCCCACTAGAACGGCGTGTTTTGTGTATTATGATCTTTATCCTCCTGAGAAGGTTGTGTCCTTTGTTGAAGGGGCTGTACCCCCTTTAACTAACTCTCGTGTATTTCTCTATATCTTGTTTAATGTTTGTCTGATTTGAGGGGGCACGAGGCTGAACTTTTATCCATTTCTTAGGCAACCAGCTATCACTAGGTTCGGTAGGTCTGTCACTTCTACCCGGAGTTCTTCCCACTCTTTTGCTACAGAGATGGGTTGGCCCTTAATAGGCTGTCTCGGGGTAGCTCACCTGGTTTCGGGGTTTCAAACTAAAGGTCTCTTTGCTTGAGTGTACTGACTAAATCATGATGCAAAAGGTACAAGGTTAAGTCTTTGCTTTTTATTGCTTGTATGGGTTATTTCATTTCTCTTTCAGCTTTCCCTTGCGGTACTGTTTCTATTGCTTTAGTGTGACCTTTTCTGTCTCCCATACTAAGGTAAAAGAATGGTTTAGGTTTTTTGTTTAGTTTATTTTGTTTTATTTATATTGTTTGGTTATTAGGTGGTTAAGCTAGCTGTTTGGCTCAGGGTGATCCAATTTGCATGGATGTCTTCTCGGTGTAAGTGAGATGCTTAACTAATTCAGCCACGCCCTGGGTTTGGTCCAAGTGCACCTTCCGGTACACTTACCGTGTTACGACTTGCCTCCCCTTGTTGGTGCTTTTTTATTAGGTATTTCTGGTGCATTTTGATGGGGAGAGTGACGGGCGGTGTGTACGCGTCTCAGAGCCGGGTTCAAAGGGACACTCTATTTCCCTCTTACTACTAAATCCTCCTTCAAGCACTATTTCATGGTGCATGTTCGTGATGTTCTGTAAGTAGAAAATGTAGCCCATTTCTTCCCACTTCATGCGCTACACCTCGACCTGACGTTCTGGGTTGTACCCGTTTTGCTTACTTTTATTTCCTTCACAGGGTAAGCTGACGACGGCGGTATATAGGCTGGAGTGACTAGGAGTGGTGAGGTTGAACGGGGGTTATCGGTTCTAGAACAGGCTCCTCTAGGGGGGTCTGAGACACCGTCAAGTCCTTTGGGTTTTAAGCTAATGCTCGTAGTACCCTGGCGGACATCAATTGTAGTTGGATGTCTAAGTTTATGGCTGAGCATAGTGGGGTATCTAATCCCAGTTTGTTTCTCAGCTTTCGTGGGTTCAGGTTAATTTGTTAAAGCTACTTTCGTGTGAGGGCTTCGGATGCCTAGAAGCGTATGACGGCCGAGGGGCCATTTGGCTTTATTTTGTTTGCCCTTAACCACCCTTTACGCCGTTGTAATATCAACTAGGGCCTCTCGTCTAACCGCGGTGGCTGGCACGAGTTTTACCGGCCCTTTTAACACTAACTGAGTCAAGTTTTCACTTATGGCTTAATGTTTATCACTGCTGAGTTCCCTTGGGGGTGTGGCTTGGCTAGGCGTCTTGGGCTAGTATTTGTGCCTGATGCCCGCTCCTCGTCCCCGGGCAGGGGATTGAGGGCATACTCACTGGGTTGCGGAGACTTGCATGTGTAAGTTGGGTTAGAGCTGATAGTAAGGTCGGGACCATGCCTTTGTGCATGCGGAGCTTTTTAGGGCTCATCTTAGCATCTTCAGTGCTATGCTTTGTATTAAGCTACGCTAGC